AAGTATATAGATATTAGACGTAGGTACGACTACGAATATATACAACATGAAATGAGACATCGGGGTAGATTTAAATGGGTTAATTACGAGAGCGGGGTGCTATGGGACAAAAAATAAATCCACTTGGTTTCAGACTTGGTACAACCCAAAGTCATCATTCCCTTTGGTTTGCACAACCAAGAAATTATTCTGAAGGTCTCCAAGAAGATCAAAAAATACAGGATTGTATCAGGAATTATGTACAAAAAAATATGAAAATCTCCTCCGTTGTTGAGGGAATTGCACGTATAGAAATTCAAAAAAGAATTGATCTGATCCAGGTCATAATATATATGGGATTTCCAAAATTGTTAATAGAGGGTAGATCACGAGGAATCGAAGAATTGCAGAGCAATGTACAAAAAAGATTTCATTTTGTAAACCGAAAACTTAACGTTGCTATCACACGAATTGCAAAACCTTATGGACACCCTAACATTCTTGCAGAATTTATAGCCGGACAATTAAAGAATAGAGTTTCATTTCGAAAGGCAATAAAAAAAGCTATTGAATTAACTGAACAAGCGGATACAAAAGGAATTCAAATCCAAATTGCGGGGCGTATCGACGGAAAAGAAATTGCACGTGTCGAATGGGTTAGAGAAGGTAGGGTTCCACTACAAACCATTCGAGCTAAAATTGATTATTGTTCCTATACAGTTCGAACTATTTATGGGGCATTGGGCATCAAAATTTGGATATTTACAGACGAGGAATAATGGTCTTTTGGTTATCTTTACGCTCTCTCTAGTCTATTCAGCGATGGAACAAAAAAAAAATCAGAAACTCTTTCATTGTTTTTCAATCAAAAAAGAGCAATTTTAATTCTTCTAATTCGAATTCTAGAATTCTATAGGGTTGAATAAAAATTTGATTGACCTTTGGTATAATTGCTATGCTTAGTGTGCGACTCGTTGGTTTTTTTTTTTATTTAGGGTTAGGTTAGATTAAAAAAAGGGATCCTCCCCCAGCCCCAGTATAAACTAATACTAATAATTATAGAACTAATAACCAACTCATTACTTCGTATTATCTGGATCCAAAGAGCCAGTCACTATATGATGTTTCGATCATATCGTTGTAGCAACTGAAATATTTTTTTACATAAAAGATAAATCAATCAGATTATATTATAAGTATAAGGTTGTGAAGCAAAAAGAAATGGATATAGATAAAGGGAAGGGTGAGAGAAAGAGAAAAAGAGAATATCAACGATATATGATTCCAATATGATGTATGGTCTATGAATCATCTCATAAAAGGCAATGTAATAAAGCATAAATAGGGATTCGTCCATAACAGAATTAGTAAAATAATTAGACGCATCCAAGTCATAAGAAAAAGAAAAATAATAAAGAGCACCGGGCCAATAAAGACTGAGGAAATTGGCTCAGGAACAAATTCAATAAGGAGCTCTATTGCAAAGTTCGGGCCTAGCCATTAATAGAGAAGCGATGGGAACGACAGAACCTGTGACTGCAGAAGATTCGATTGAAAACGAATCCTAATGATTCATTGGGTGGGATGGCGGAACGAACCAAGAGCCAATTCATTTATTCTGAGAGGTCGCAGGTCGACCCTACAAATGAAACAGATACGGAAAGAGTCAATATTCGCCCGCGAAAGCTTATTGAATTGTTAAGTTTTGGACAATTCAATATCAATAAAGGTAAAAATCAAAATTTATGAATTCTAAAAAAAAAAAACATTAAAGTATAATAGAAATATGCTTCGAATTTTATATTTTATATACAAATATACAAACAATACATATACAAACAAGATATAACAATTCCTGCGTGACAGATTTGATCTCAAAAAAAAAATCCCACGATTCAGCGTATTATTCATTAAATATATCTTATCTATCGTTTTTTTTTATCGTTTCATTCGCGAGGAGCTGGATGAGAAGAAACTCTCATGTCCGGTTCTGCAGTAGAGATGGCATTTAGAAAGAACCATCAACTATAACCCCAAAAGAACCAGATTCCGCAAACAACATAGAGGAAGAATGAAGGGAATATCTTATCGAGGCAATCGTATTTGTTTTGGTAGATATGCTCTTCAGGCACTTGAACCCGCTTGGATCACATCTAGACAAATAGAAGCGGGGCGACGATCAATGGCACGATATGCACGTCGTGGTGGAAAAATTTGGGTACGTATATTTCCAGACAAACCTGTTACAGTAAGACCTACAGAAACGCGTATGGGTTCGGGGAAAGGATCTCCCGAATATTGGGTATCTGTCGTTAAACCAGGTCGAATACTTTATGAAATGGGTGGAGTATCAGAAATTGCAGCCAGAGAAGCTATTTCAATAGCTGCGTCCAAAATGCCTATACGAACTCAATTCGTTATTGCGGGATAGGAATGTGTAACCAAAAGAAAGGGCCTTTTTTGTTATGATGAAAAAATATCTGAGGGTTTTTTTATTTCTGAACAAACAATATTTCTTTTTTTTTTTATCTTTGCCCTTTGTGTGAAAAAAAATGATTCAACCTCAAACCTATTTAAATGTAGCAGACAACAGCGGGGCTCGAGAATTAATGTGTATTCGAATCATAGGAGCTAGTAATCGACGATATGCTCATATTGGTGACATTATTGTTGCTGTAATCAAAGAAGCAGTGCCCCATATGCCTCTACAAAGATCAGAAGTGGTCAGAGCTGTAATTGTACGTACACGTAAAGAACTCAAACGTGACAACGGTATGATAATACAATATGATGACAATGCAGCCGTTGTCATTGATCAAGAAGGAAACCCAAGAGGAACTCGAGTTTTTGGTGCGATCGCTCGAGAATTGAGACAATTGAATTTTACGAAAATAGTTTCATTAGCTCCTGAGGTATTATAAATACTAATAGATGAGACTGTGGTCTAGCAGGGTATCGGAAATATATTCAATTAATTAGTAGAATTTGTCTCACGCATATACCTTTAATTTAATAATATAAAATAGAATTAAAATAGAATGAATATAAATTAATTAGTAGAATTTGTCTCACGCATATACCTTTAATTTAATAATATAAAATAGAATTAAAATAGAATGAATATAGAATAATAATTCATAAACATAAAAAAGTAGAACATGTTGATTATATAAAAATTCGGAGGCACCGACAATTACAGCTTGTCATGGGTAGGGACACTATTGCCGACATAATAACTTCTATACGAAATGCTGACATGGATAAAAAGGGAACGGTTCGAATCGCATCTACGAATATTACCGAAACCCTTGTTAAAATACTTCTACGAGAAGGCTTTATTGAAAATGTGAGAAAACATCGAGAAAGCGATAAAAATTTCTTGGTTTCAACTCTGCGACATAGAAGGAATAGGAAAGGACCGTATAGAACGATTTTAAAACGTATCAGTCGACCCGGTCTACGAATCTATTCCAACTATCAACGAATTCCTAGGATTTTAGGAGGAATGGGGATTGTAATTCTTTCTACTTCTCGCGGTATAATGACAGACCGAGAGGCTCGACTGGAAGGAATCGGGGGAGAAATTTTGTGTTATATATGGTAATCTTTCTGGTATCCGAATTGAATCCGTAACTTCCTGTTTGTTTTGTGAAAAAAGAGAAAGGGCGGGTTGTCTAATATCACTCCTCCTCCATTAGTTGATACTTCAAGGGGGTTATCTGGAATGAAAGAACAAAAGTGGATTCATGAAGGTTTAATTACTGAATCACTTCCCAACGGTATGTTTCGAGTTCGTTTAGATAATAAGGATCTGATTCTAGGTTATGTTTCAGGAAGGATACGACGTAGCTTTATACGAATACTACCGGGTGATAGAGTCAAAATTGAAGTAAGTCGTTATGATTCAACCAGGGGACGCATAATTTATAGACTCCGCAACAAAGATTCGAACGATTAGGTGGCTTTTGCTACATTCCTTTCGTTCGGATACAATTCGGGGTTCAAAATTTCAAGAGACTTATTTTCTTCTAAAGAGTAGATTCGTAATTAAGGTAAGGAAAAACAAATTATGAAAATAAGGGCCTCCGTTCGTAAAATTTGTGAAAAATGTCGACTGATCCGTAGGCGGGGACGAATTATAGTAATTTGTTCTAACCCAAGGCATAAACAGAGACAGGGATAATCTTTCTAAAACTAAAAAGGGACTCTCCGAGGTACCCAATGCACAAAAAAAAAATCTGTTTTGACATGAAATGGATATATCCGTATATCTCTGACTCTTATTAATGAGATGATAAAATATGACAAAACCCATATCAAGAATTAGTTCACGTAGGAATGGACGCATTGGTTCACGTAAGAATGGACGTAGAATACCAAAAGGAGTTATTCATGTTCAAGCAAGTTTCAACAATACCATTGTAACGGTTACAGATATACGGGGTCGGGTGGTTTCGTGGTCCTCCGCTGGTACTTGTGGATTCAAGGGCACAAGAAGAGGGACGCCTTTTGCTGCTCAAACCGCAGCGGCAAATGCTATTCGTACAGTAGTAGATCAGGGTATGCAACGCGCAGAAGTCAGGATAAAGGGTCCTGGTCTCGGAAGAGATGCAGCATTACGAGCCATTCGTAGAAGTGGTATACTTTTAAGTTTTGTCAGAGACGTAACCCCTATGCCGCATAATGGATGCAGACCTCCTAAAAAAAGACGTGTATAGAAATAAGAATTGAACGTATTTCAAGAGAAATAAATGATTCAATGATCTGATCAAACAATATTACTATGCTTCGAAAGGAAGTAGCAGTATCTACTCGGACACTACAGTGGAGGTGTGTTGAATCAAGAACAGACAATAAGTGTCTTTATTATGGACGTTTTGTTCTGTCTCCGCTTATGAAAGGTCAAGCCGATATGATCGGCATCGCGATGAGAAGGGCTTTGCTTGGAGAAATCGAAGGAACATGTATAACACATGCAAAATCTGAAAAGATACCACATGAATATTCCACCATAGGCGGTA